ATGTTCTGAGAAATATTTACCATCCGAAAAGCCATCCGAAAAGAGGAAAAAATGGACCGAAAAGACGAAAAAATGGAGGCTTTGTCTGCAGATGTATAGAACCTTTCAACGAGATAGTGCTTTTTCAACTCTCTCAAGAAAATGGAATCTATTCCAAAGATATATGCCATGGTTCCTTACTTCGACAGGGTACAAATATCTAACTTCGATATTTGTAGATACTTTTCTCTCAAACTGGAATCTATTCCAAACATATATGCCAGGGTTCCTTACTTCGACAGGGTACCCATATCTAAATTGGAGATTTTTAGAGACTTTTTCAGGGATACTAAGTAGCAGTCAATACTTTGTATCCAGTTTTTATGATAGTATCCAACTCGCTATATTTCTTCAGAAAGAAGGGGTGGGTCCACTATGGAATCTGATAAATGAGATTTCGACAAAGTCTTGCTATGATCTTATTCTGTCCCAAGAAATGATTCATCTAACTAATGAGTCACCATTGATATCGACACATCTGAGATCGCCAAATGTTCGGGAGTTCCTCTATTCAATCCTTTTCCTTCTTCTTGTTGCTGGATATCTCGTTTGTACCCATCTTCTCGTTGTTTCCGGGTCCTCTAGTGAGTTACAGACAGAGTTCGAAAAGGTCAAACCTTTGATGATGGAATCATCTATCATTGAGTTACGAAAACTTCTGGATAGGTATCCTACATCTACACCGAATTCTTTCTGGTTAAAGAATCTCTTTCTAATTGCTCTGGCAAAATTACTAGAAAAAATAGAAGGCAACATGCTTGGTCCCGCTTATCGGATCAAACTCATCGATATCATCGATCTCATACCAAATCCCATCAATCGAATCACTTTTTCGAGAAATACGAGACATCTAAGTCATACAAGTAAAGAGATCTATTCATTGATAAGAATAATAAAAAACATGAATGGGGATTGGGATTGGATTGATGATAAAATAGAATCCTGGGTCGGGAACAGTGATTCGATTGATAATGAAGAAAAACACTTCTTGGTTCAGTTCTCCACCTTAACGAGAACGAGAGAAAATAGGATTGATCAAATTCTATTGAGTCTGACTCATAGTGATCATTTATCAAAGAATGACTCTGGTTCTCAAATGATTGAACAATCGGGAGCAATTTACTTACGATACTTAGTTGACATTCAGAACAAGTATCTATTGAATTATGAGTTCAATACATCCTCTTTAGCAGAAAGTCGGGTATTCCTTGCTCATTATCATACAATCACTTCTTCACAAACTTCGTGTGGGACTAATACTTTGCATTTCCCATCTCATGGAAAACCCTTTTCGCTCCGCTTAGCCTTATCCCCCTCTGGGGGGATTTTAGTGATAGGTTCTATAGGAACTGGACGATCCTATTTGGTCAAATACCTAGCGACAAACTCCTATGTTCCTTTCATTACGGTATTTCTCGACAAGTTCCTGGATAAGGGGTCTCTTCTTTTTGATGAGGATGATTCGGATGAGGATGAGGATGAGGATGAGGATGATGATAGTGACGATAGTGATGATACGGATGCTAGTGACGATATTGACAAGATGGATGCTAGTGACGATATCGATATCGATCGTCACCTTGATCCGGAGCTGGAAATACTAACTAAGTATACCATAGATGATATGATCTATATGTCGTGGTACATGGCCCGAGTTTATATCACCTTTCAATTCGAATTGGCAAAAGCAATGTCTCCTTGCATAATATGGATTCCAAACATTCATGATCTGGAGTTGAAGAGGTCGAAGTACTTATCCTTCACTCTATTCGTGAAGCATCTCTCTGAAAGCTGTTCCACTGGAAATATTCTTGTTATTGCTTCGACTCATATTCCCCAAAAAGTGCATCCCGCTCTAATAGGTCCGAATCTATTTAATACGTGCATTAAGATACGAAGGCCTCTTATTCCACAACAACGAAAGCACTTTTTCACTCTTTCATATACTAGGGGATTTCACTTGGAAAAGAAAATGTTCCATACTAACGGATTCGGGTCCATAACCGTGGGTTCCAGTGCAGAAAATCTTCTAGCACTTACCAATGAGGCCCTATCAATTAGTATTACACAGAAGAAATCAATTATAGACACTAATACAATTAGATCCGCTTTTCATAGACAAACTTGGGATTTGCGAGCCCGGGTAAGATCGGTTCTGGATCATGGGACCGTTTTCTATCAGGTAGGAAGGGCTGTAGCACAAAATGTACTTCTAAGTATAAAGAATTGCCCCATAGATCCTATATCTATCTATATGAAGAAGCAATTATGTTACGAAGGGGATTCTTATTTGTACAAATGGTACTTCGAACTTGGAACGAGCATGAAGAAATTAACGATACTTCTTTATCTTTTGAGTTGTTCTGCCGGATCGGTCGCTCAAGATCTTTGGTATCTACCCGGATCCGATGAAAAAAAAGGGATCACTTCTTGTGGACTCCTTCAGGATGATTCGGATCTA